TGAAAGGTTTGGTCGGATACTTGAAAAATAACCCAAAAAATCAAGGGAATGCTTGGATAATTTATTTATATAAATCCTTCCCGGTTGAGACCACACATAAGAATGACATTGCCATAAATTGACAAGATAATATTTCCACTTATTCATCAAAAGAGGGGTATCCTTCGAAGCCAGAATTGATTTTCCTTGATATCTAATATAATGCATAAAAGGATCCTTGAAGAACCATAAGATGGCGGCCGGAAAATCATTAGCAAAGACTTCTTCTACAGGATATTTAATTTTTTCATAGAAATGTATTTGCTCAAAAAAGATCCCAGAAGAGATTAATTGTAAATGAGAAGATTGATTACGAAGAAAAAGTAAGATGAATTCGTATTCACATACATGAGAATTATATAGGAGCAAGAATAATCGTGGATTACTTTTTGAAAAAAAAAAAAAATTATTTGAAGTAATAAGACTATTCCAATTATAATACTCGTGAAGAAAGAGTCGTAATAAATGCAAAGAAGAGGCGTCTTTCACCCAATAGCGAAGGGTTTGAACCAAGATTTCCAAATGAATGGGGTAGGGTATTAGTACATCTGATACGTAATTTAATTGTGGGAATTTGTCCTCTAAAAAAGGAAATATTGAATGAATTGATCGTAAATTATAAGATTTTATGATTTCTGTCGCCGAAGATACTAATCGTAGGGAAAACGGAATTTCCACAATGACGGCGAATCCCTCCGATATTATTTGAGAATACAGATTTTTGTTGTACCCCAAAATTTTTTTTTGGTTAGAATCATTAGCGGAAATAATAAAATGATTCTGTTTATACATTCGACTAATTAAACGTTTTATAATTAGTAAACTAGATTTATTATCATAACCTAACAAAATAGATCTATTTAAACCATGATCATGAGCAAGTGCATAAATATACTCCCGAAAGATAAGTGGGTGTAGGAAGTCATGTTGCTGATATCTATCTAGTTCTAAATATCCTTGAAATTCTTCCATTTTAAATTATATTTGAACCAGAAAAGAAATAGGCGATTTATTGGGTTATCAAATGATACATAGTACGATACAGTCAAAACAAGGTATTATAGTAAGAAAAGAATGGATACCTCGGAAACAAGTAAAGAATCATCAGCGGACTCTCTAGCCTCCCTTTTTACATCTAATTGATTTATGTTAATTCTAGGGTAATAAGATGGTTAGAAGTCCTTTATTTTTTCAATCCAATCGCTCTTTTGATTTTGAAAAAAAAAATCTTTATCAATATACTGCCTTCTTCTACACATTTATCTCTACCCTATAATGGGTAATAGCTAATAATTAGGACTCATAAGAAATTTATAATCCACTCATGGGAAAAGTCTTTCCCGCATTAAGTACTAATATATTTTTAACGTCTAATTAGATCGGGTAATCATTCAAAAATTAAGAACAGAAGCTCGTTACTTTTTATTTCCCTATAATTGGAACCGTAATTAGGGCTCTACCCATTTATTCACTCGACCAAATTTATTTTTTTTTTATAAATTTTGTTACACGCCAAGAATTCAAACAATTAAAATAACGTTTTGTACGTATTCGGCAAGAATGAAATATTCTCAGAATTACCCATTGATACGACATGCTGCTTTTTCCATTCATTCCTTTCAGGATCAGTCGTGGTCTTACAAACTCTACCAATGATGTGGACGAATCCGTTGCTTCATACAAGTGTGTAAAAGATGCTAGCCGCACTTAAAAGCCGAGTACTCTACCGTTGAGTTAGCAACCCCAATAATTAGAATGTGTAGATACAATCGGAATCCCAATAAATAAAAAGATTGAATTGCACAACGCAATCAAAAGCAATCAAAACATTAAAATAAATTTTAAAATTTCTATATTCTGAACATAATAAAAATGAACGGATCCGATGAAAATACAAAAAATTCTCAGATAAAAATAGGGATTTAAAATATTTAAATATTTATAGACCGCCCCTTGTCTCTTATGTTATCCATTAATGAATTAGTACATATAGATTTTTATTAATTTTAATCTTAATCAAAATAATCAAAAAAAGACTTCTTGTATCACAGAAAATCCAAGAACCCATTATTTGAATGAAATAAAATCTATGGGACAGAGATATAAATAGATCCTTATTATCCACGATCGGATTCTATTTATTTGATACACTGTTGTCAATATGAATGTTGAGAAAAAAATACAAAAGATAAAACAAATTATAAATCTAACTAACAATTAAAATTTCAATCAATTTTAATAAAAAACTAAGTACTTGTGTTGGATTGGCACTACATATATATACAATATTTATATACAATATTGGTGGAAGAATAAATTAAGGAAGATAAAGGGAAAAGTAGAAAAAATGAGGTTTATTTGATAAGTAAAATAAACAAGTTTAATCCTTTGTGTTTTTTTATTTGTTCATAGAGTTCCACCTAAAACCACCTCATTGACAGTAATCTCAAAATTTTATATTTATAGACCCGATTACTTCATTTATTCACTTGATCTTTTTCTATCTATTTATATAAAAAAAATAGATTTTTGTCGTTATAAAAGACAACATTCTATAGTAACAATAATAAATTAAGTATGATATGAATAGAACAAAAGAAGAAATAGCAACGAAACAAAAAGGTTATCCAAAGCTATATACAAATCATCCACATCTTCTTTTTTTATATTTCATTAATTGAATTTTGTTTGTTGATTAAGGCGAAGCTCCGTAAAAACCCCCGCCTTTTTTGAAATATCATGAACAGTTCCTGTAGGTTGAGCACCTTTTTCAAGGAAATATAGAATAGCAGGAACATTTAAATAGATTTGATTCTTTATCGGATCATAAAAACCCACTTTACGAAGATCTCTTCCCTCTCGTCGGGATCGAACATCAATTGCAACGATTCGATAAATGGCTCATTGGGATAGATGAACAATACCCCCCCCTAGAAACGTATAAGAAGTTTTCTCCTCGTACGGCTCAAGAAAATTAGAAATTACGTCTATGTATAGAATTATAACATCAAACATATCCATAAAATAAATATTAGATTTAAGTACTTTTTTTCTTATTCTTATTCTTCCCCAACCGAAAAAAAAAAAAATTATTTGTATTTGCACCCTCATAACTCAAGTTGAATAACTCTCAAATAACTCAAAAGAAACCTTTTAGTTATTTCATTTATTGAGTGGTCTCTAACCCCTTTTGTCTGTCTACTTTAAGAATCTATTTTGATTCTTCATTCTGATCTAGTTGTTGAGACAATTGAAAAATGGTATTTCCTTGTTCCAGGATCTTTATCTTTGCCTTGAATCATTGGGTTTAGACATTACTTCGGTGATCTTTAAATCGTTTCAAAATGGCAGCAACATACCGTTTTTTGTGATTTCTTTCTATCTGTGATTTCTTTCTATCAAAGAATCATATGAATGGTTGATTCCTACGTAATACACTTTACTTTTGATTTGATCGAAAGAGTTTTACCAATTCTAACATTAATTTGAAATTAAATCGAATTGGATCCTTTAGATTTATATATCGAAAATATACTTACGAAGTTGTTCCAATTTATTGATCGATACTAACCTTAGATTCTTGCCCTTGAGAAATTAATCAATACTTTCTACTCGAGCTCCATCGTGTACTATTTACATCACAACACTCCAAAAACGAGGGTTCCAGTAGAACAGAACAAACGATGTCGAGCCAAGAGCACTTTCATTCCTATATAATATAAAAATGGTGGATGTAAGAATCCACAGCGGATCATGTCCTTCAAGTCGCACGTTGCTTTCTACCACATCGTTTTAAACGAAGTTTTACCATAACATTCCTTCAGTTTGGAACCAGTATGTAATTGATTCAATTATGGAATCATGAATAATCATTGGTTCGGTCGGTACATAGTAATATATACTTTTTTCTTCTATATGAAGAATGGATAATTTATGAAGAAGTCTCAGCAAGAATTCAATCAATTTAACCCCATTTTGTTTTTTATAATTTTTTTTTATATTATAAATTTTTTATTTAAATAATTATAACTAATAACTAATATAACACGAATAAACAAGTTATTTTTTATCTCTATCTTCAAGTAACAACATGATAGGATAAATTCAACAATTTCACACTTCTTCGAGTACCAAGAAAATCATTAAAAAGATTAAATTGATTGAATAATTTAATTTCCTACCCGATATCATTATTTGCATTTTGCATAAGGTTTTACAGTAAGGACCATTCACTTTTTATCATCATAAGAGAGAGAAAAATATATATTGGATTAAACCATCAACGATAAAAAAAAAGATAGATAAAAAAAGACTTATGTAAGAAAAGATTGAAGGTTTAGGTTGTTATTTTTTCATAGTGTAAAATCAGTATAACAAGTCACAAATAGATTAAATTTCGTATGCGTGTTATTTGAACTAGATTAAATTTATGAAAAAGATATGATTCAGATTTCATATAAAAAAAAAAAAAGAAACAAGAATCACATTACCAATATTATACCCTTAAACGGAAGACTGTTCGAAAAGACAATCTTTATTTTTATATATTTTATTATGATTATTATGATATAGATATATATATTTTATTATATATTAGTAATATGATCATGGGTCAGGTATGCTCTGGGACGGAAGGATTCGAACCTCCGAATAGCGGGACCAAAACCCGTTGCCTTACCACTTGGCCACGCCCCATTTCTAGTCGACACTAATAAACACTAATATTGGTACTGGTTGTTCGTCAACTCCAGTCTAAATACCTATTATCTATAAAATAGATTACTACAATTTTTATACATGTAGACATATAATTAAACTGAATTATTGATCATTACATATAATTCAATTAAGATATTGTATGAAAGTATAATTTATTCTATTCTCTTTTGATTTGAGAATTGAAGGATTGTTGATTGGGTGAATTCAAATCAAAGAAAGTTTTTTGGTCTATCTTATTTTCTTTTTATTCATTTTTCTCTTCTATGAATAATAACATATTTATAATAATTAAATAATAAAAAAACTCAATTTATTAATAACTCAATCAAAATAAATAAAATACAATTATCCTCAAGAACAAAATGTTTGTTATGCTTAATATATTTAGTTTGATCTGTCTTAATTCTGCTCTTTATTCAAGTAGTTTTTTCGTCGCCAAATTGCCCGAGGCCTACGCTTTTTTAAATCCAATCGTAGATGTTATGCCAGTAATACCCCTGTTTTTTTTTCTGTTAGCCTTTGTTTGGCAAGCTGCTGTAAGTTTTCGATGATATCTTTTGTCTAGACAAATTCATGATTTATTGAAAAAAAAACTCTAAGAATTGATAAGATCAGATAAGTCTTACACCCTCAATTCAAATATTGAAATTCTTGTACAACCGCGACAAATCTGGATCACCCCACTTCATTTCTTGGTGTAAAAATAAAAAACTAGGGTATGCGGTATAAAACCGGAGAATCTATTCTCTTTTTTACTAAAAAAAATCTTGGAGATTATGTAATGCTTACTCTAAAACTATTTGTTTACACGGTAGTGATATTCTTTGTTTCTCTCTTTATCTTCGGATTCCTGTCTAATGATCCAGGACGTAATCCTGGACGTGAAGAATAAAAAAAAGGTTTTTGTTTTCCTTGCTTGATTTTAAAATGTTCTTAGTAGTATTTTATTTATTACACATCTTTAACTATTAAAAAATAAAAAGAGCTCACGAAAAATTCGAAAGAAAATACCGAGTCATCAACAAAAACGGAAAGAGAGGGATTCGAACCCTCGGTACGAAAAACTCGTACAACGGATTAGCAATCCGACGCTTTAGTCCACTCAGCCATCTCTCCTCCCAATTGAAAAAAGATAATACTATGTTACATTATAAAAAATAAGGCTTGAAAAACCCTTAATAATTTTTTTTTTCATCCGAAGGGGCTTTTTAGTTCCACGGCCCGGCCTGGTCAGTACTTAGCCGGGCCCGCTTTGTTCCAACGAATCGTAAATAAACTGATTTATTTAATTTGAAAACTAAAATACTTGCTTGTTATTACGATTGGAAAAATAAAAAATTTTTATTTAGATTTCTATGATTATAGAATCAAATGATATCGAATCAGAGTCTCATTTCTTATCTTAATTTTTTATATTTCTTTTATTTCAATTAAAGTAAATATAAATAAATAATAAAAAAGGAACTGTGGATTCTTGCACAATCCATTTTCATGTATGTTATGGCTTAAGTAGTTTTGTCGAGACGTCTAGGTCAAAAACCTCCGGCAAAAACACTTGTTATTTAAATTTAAAAAACTCTCCTTTCCTCATCTCATTAAGTTCTCTGATACAACACGTAAACGCTCTAATTTTCATGATTATTTTATGATCCTATCTTTTCTTTTAACTTTGACTTTTTATTACGACCAATTTTATTGTTTTATTGTTCGACAAAAGGTTCATTTATATACAATAATCGGATTGTAGCGGGTATAGTTTAGTGGTAAAAGTGTGATTCGTTCTATAATCCCTTAATAGTTAAGGGGTCTTTCGGTTTGATTAATATTCCATTCCGATCAAAAACTTTATTTCTTAAAAGGATTTAATCCTTTACCTCTCAATGAAAAATTCGAGGAATAATATACATTCTCGTGATTTGTATCCAAGAATCAATGAAAAATTGAAAAATTGGATTATGAGATTACGAAACATAATTTTTTTTTAATTGGATCAATACTTCTAAATGAATAAGTATAAGTAAAGGATCCATGGATAAAGATAGAAAATGTATTTCTAATCGTAACTAAATCTTTAATTTTGGATTTGTATTAGGGAAATTGAAGCAAAATAGCTATTAAACAATGACTTTGGTTTACTAGAGACATCTACAAATTGTTTTAGCTCGGTGGAAACAAAATTCTTTTCCTTAAGGATTCTCTCAAATAGAAATAGAGAACGAAGTAACTAGAAAGATTGTTATAATCCCCCTCTTTTCTATTAGGGATCGTCTATAAAGCGGGTTGTTCTGAATAAATTCAGACAGAAAAGCTGACATAGATGTTATGGGTGGAATTTTTTTTTATTTCGTTCATGTCTTAATCTGGGAATTTATCCATCTTCCATAAAGGAGCTGAATGAAACCAAAGTTTCACGTTCAGTTTTGAATTAGAGACGTTAAAAATGATGAATCAACGTCGACTATAACCCCTAGCCTTCCAAGCTAACGATGCGGGTTCGATTCCCGCTACCCGCTTTTACTTTATCTTTATATTATTTTTATTAAATATTTTAAAATATTATAAAAATAATATTTTAAGATTTTAAATTTTTTTTAATTAAAAATTGAATGAATATAATTAATGTAATGCATCGTTGACTTGAATAGGCAATTCCCGGAATTCTTTGCAACTATTTTTCCGAACAAGAAATATTAAAATTGGAATGAAAAGCGTCCATTGTCTAATGGATAGGACAGAGGTCTT